TTAATTTTATAAATAACAAGTTTTTATTTTGTATAAAAGACGCCACAAGTCTTGGCTTTATTTAAGCTATATTTATCTGGTCTCTTCTTCATATATTTTATTATATTACAATTAGTATAGTTTTATTTACATTTTATGATTGGAAGTCAAATATTTTGGTTAAATTATAATTGTAGTATTTATATGGGGGATAATAATGTTGTCATCGGTATTTATTAATAATTTGTTTATTTTTTTAGCTTTTTAATTAATTTATAATTCTTTTTATCTGGTCTCTTCTTCATATATCTTATATATGTGGAGGGTTATTAATTGTTTGTTTTATGTTGTGCGTGTAATTTTTAGGTCTGTTTTCTCTTCTGTTTTATAGAAGTAAAGTTATATGTTAAATATTTATATCTTAAGTTTTTTTTTATCTGTTTTTGTAACTAGATAGTGTATCTTTTTATATGATAAGAGATGTTAATTGTTTTATTTAGTAGTCATCTTTCTTTATATTATTTTTATGTTGATTTAAGGGTTTTTCTTTATATTTTTTTGTGTGTGCAATTATTTTGGAAATTTCAATAAATATGATAATTCTTGTACTTATTGTTCATGTTATTAAAGTTTCGTTTGGAGTTATTATTGTTATTAGAAAAGTAAGTGGTATGTACAAAATACGATTTATGTTATTTTTTATTAGTTTTATTAAAAGTAAGAAAAAACATAAAAATAGTAGTGATGATAGATAAAATTTTTTTATACTGAGTTTTAGTGTTAGATTTCTTATTTGATTTCTATTTTTTATTATTGTTTTTAAGAAGTATAGTAATGTAATTAATAAAAATTTTCTTTTGGTTATTCATAGTATTGATGTGATAATAAGGGTTTTATTAGTTTTATAGAATATGAGATGTGTTATATGGAAAATTATTATTGTAAATAGAATTGTAATTGTTGTGGTTATAATAATATCAATTTCTATTTTTTCGAGAGTTGTTAATTGTTGTAGTGTGTGTGGATAGAGGAATGTTATTGCGTTAATGTGTTTTTGTCTTAAATATCAAAATGAAATAAATGATAATATGTAGTGTGTGAGTGAATTCATTTGATATTAATAATAGGGATTATTTTATTTTAATATAATTTGATGTATTTGTTTGTGTGTGTTGTTTTATAGAAGTTTTTTTTGTTAATAATTATTATGTAAGGATATTATTTTTATGAGTAATATAGATCTTTTTGTTATGTGTTTAAGTTTTAGATTAGGATATATGGGTTTATATTTTACTGTTTTATTCTTAGTATAGTTATATTCTCTAATTTTGTAAGTTAAGGTTGTAATTATTAGTATTTTATTGTTTGAGTTTTATAATATTTAGATTTAGTATCGTTGTGTTGAATTTTAATAAAACAGCTATGATTTTTATTAAAATTATGTTGATTGAAATTGTAAGAAATTTGATTATTTATGTTATGTTGTTAATTATTATTGGTTTATTTATGTGGTGTTTAATGAAATTTTTTTCTGTGGAGTTGAATGTGTATTCAATTTATTTTATTTTTATTTATTATTATGTTACATAATTTAAAATTGTCGTATTGAAAATGGAAGACTTGGCATTCTTCGTTTTTTCTATATCCTGTTTTATTTTTTATTATCATTTTTTTCTTCTTTTTAAGTAATGAGTTTGTAATTGTGGTATCAAGTTCGTCTTTTATAAAATCTTTTTTTTTTTCCATTTTTATTTTTCTTTGTTCTATTATGGAGAGGTTTTTAGTATAATTATTTTTCTCGGGATTGTGGCATATGTGTGTAATTTTATTTTTATTTTTAAGATTATTAATTTTTAGTTTTCCGTATGAGTTGTTTTGTCACGTTTTAATAATTTTATTGTTGGATAGATATTTTAGTAAGTATTTTTTTTGTATATTTTCTTTAGTCATAATGTTGTTTGTTTTGTGTAGTAGTCTGTAGTGAATGTTATTTTTATGGTAGTTATATAAAGTTCATTGACTGGTTTGATTTCATTTTTGTGTGATGAAGGATAGACAGTTTTTTATATCTTCTTTTTCATTTATTTTTAATTTTTTAAGTTTGTATAATATTTTTTGTCTAATGGATCATGAATATAAATTGTTCATATCGTGTGTTTTTCCTAGTCATAGTATTGTTTGTTTTATTATAATTTCTTTTTGTTGTATTTTTGTTTTTAAGGTAGGTTGTTTTATTTGTAATGTGTGTGTATTTTTTTGTGTGTGTGTATTGAATAGAAGAGATAGTAAAATTTTTGTATTTTTATATTTGTTTTTTATTATATTAGATTTTTTAGTTGAATTGAAATTATTAATAATTGTATTATTAATAACTTGATTAGTATTAGATTGTATATAGTTATTATTCATTTAAGTATGGGATAGGGAATTATTCCTATTGTTATATTGGGAATTAATAGAATTATTATAGATTGTCTTTCGTTAAGAGAAAGGTCTTGTATATTATATTTGGTATAAATATTTCTTTTTCTTCTAGTAATTTGTATGTATAGTAATAAGAGATATGTTGTTCCTATAATTATTCCTATTGTTCTTATTATAGTTATACTTGGATGTAGTTCCCATAAACCTAGTAGACACAGGTATTCTCCTAGGAAGTTTATAGATCCAGGAGTTCTCATATGAGAAAGTGTTGTGATTATAATGAGTGTTGATAGTATTGGAGTTGTGTAACTTATTCCTTGAAAATTTTTTATTAGGCGTGATTTGTGTCGTTCGTAAATATGGGACATTAATGCAAATAATGCTGAGCTTGTTAATCCGTGTCTAAGCATTAATAAGATGGCTCCTGTTTTTCTTATGGTATTGAGAGAGAAGCATGCTGCGGTGATCATTCCCATGTGGGCTATAGAAGAATATGCGATTATTCGTTTAATATCATTTTGTCGTAATCTATTTATTCTGGCTAGTCACATGCTTATAATTCTTATAGTGATAATTATGGGGCTGAGAAATTTTGAAGATTGTGTTAATATAGGAATTGTAAATCGTATAAAACCGTATGTGCCTAATTTGAGGAGAATTCCCGCTAGTAATACAGATCCTATTGCTGGTGCTTCAACGTGTGCTAAGGGTAGTCATCTGTGTCAGGGTATGAGGGGTGTTTTTATAGCAAATGCTAGGAATAATCCTGTGAATAGTTTTAGTTGTCTTTTTGTATTTATTTCTATGTTTTGTAGTAAAGAGATGTTAAATGTTCTTAGTTGATGTTGTATAATTAATATTGTGATAAATAGTGGTAGTGATCCTATAATCGTGTATAAAAGAAAATAGTAAGTTGCTCGGGTTTTTTCTTTTCGAGAGCCCCATATCCCTATTATAAATATGAGTGGGATTATTGAGCTTTCAAACATTATATAAAAAATTAATAGTCTGGAGGTAGTAAATGTTAAAAAAAGTGTTAGCATTATTCTAAATAGGCATATGTATAGTGTTTTGTGTGTGTGGTAAATTGTTTTTTTTCTTATTAAAATGCATGTTATAATTAATAGATTGGTTAATATCATTAGTGTTGTAGATAGTGTGTCAATACATAGTTGTTCAAATTTAATGGTTGTGTTGTTTATAATCCTATTGCTTGTAAATAGTAAGATAATTTGTTTTATGTTATGGGTGCAGTGTGTGTGTAAGTGGATTGTTTGTATAAAGATAAGAGAAGCTGATAATTTTCTGATTTTTTCTAATGTTCTTTTGTTATGTTTGGGGATTAGGATTATAATGGTTAATGTTATAATAGGTCTAAGAATTATGTGTATTAAGTTCATTTAACATTTTTTTATCTGGTCTCTTCTTCATATATTTTATTATATTATCATTTTAAGAATTTGTTTGTTCTTTTATTTTATAGAGGTAAAGTTGTATGTTAAGAGATGTTAATTGTTTTATTTAGTAGGTATTTTTTTAGTATTATTTGTATGTTATATTTTTATTGTTTTTTTATTTATATAGATTTTAATAGATACTATAATTTTTGTGTTTATTGTTCATGTTATTAAAATTTTATTTGGAGTTATTATTGTTATTAGGGAAGTAATTGGTGTGTGTGAGATGTGATTTATGTTATTTTTTATTGGTTTTATAGAGTATAGGGCGTATTATATGAAAAATTATTATTGTTATTAGGGGAGTAATTGTTGTGGTTATAATAGTATTAATTTTTATTTTTAGGGGTTATTAATTGTTGTGATATACGTTAAAGTATTATTATTTTAATATTATTCGATGTATTTGTTTGTACAGGTGTTGTTTTATAGAAGTCGTATTTTCTTTGTTAATGATTATTATAGAAGATATCATGCTTATGAGTAATATAAATCTTCTTATTATAAGTCAGGGTCTTAAATTAGAGTATATGAGTTCTCTTATTTTTTCTATATTATTTTCGTTATCAATTCTAATATTTTTTGTAGTATTCTTAGTATAGTTATATTCTCTAATTTTGTAAGTTAAGGTTATAATTATTAGTATTCTAATTGGGAGTAGATTAGTATTTTCTTGTTTGAGTTTTATAATATTTAAATTTAGCATCATAATCGCAAATAAAAATAAAATAGCTATGGCTCCCACGTAAACTATAATAATTAAAATTGCAAGAAATTCAATTTTAATTATTATTAATAATAGTGCAGCATTTATAAAAGCTAATATTAACCATATGGCTCTATAAATTGTTCTTGTCGTGGTGGATATTATTAGTCTGGTTAGTATTATGTTAATACAAAGTATTGTAGTCATTTATTTATGTTTTGTAGTAAAGAGATGTTAAATGTTTTTAGTTGATGTTGTATAATTAATATTGTGATAAATAGAGGGGGGGGGGGGGGGGTGATTTTATAATTTTATATTTAATTGGGCATGTAGGTCTTAAGTTTTATAATTCTTTTTATCTGGTCTCTTCTTCATATATTTTATTATTTATGGGTGTGTGTTTATTATAATGATGGTGTTGATCTCTTGTCATTGGTATTTATTAATAATTTGATATATGTTGTTATATATCAAATTTCTTAATTGTATTATTGTAAATTTTCTATTAAAATTTTCTATTTGTATGTTATATTTTAATTGTTTTTCGTTTTTGTTGGCGGTATTTTTTATTTGTATAAATATATTTTTATGTTTATTTATTAAAATTGTGGAAATTAATGTGTATAGTTGTTGTGGAGTTATGTAGGGGAAATTATTAATAGTGTGTTGTGTGTGATTTGGTGTTACTATACTTAAAATAATATTATTTTTTTTCATGTTATGTTTTAAATTGACTTTATGGTGTTATTATTTGTGTGTTGTGTATTTATATTAGTGTTATTATAAGAATTAAGAAGAGTTTAGCTTCTATAAGCTTAGATGACAATTAGCTTTTTAATTAATTTATAATTCTTTTTATCTGGTCTCTTCTTCATATATTTTATTATTTATGTTGTGTAGTTTTTATATAGCATAGTTTTTTCTTTATTTCTATGTAGTGGTATTAATGTTAGGAAAGTAGTAAAGTATCATGTTGTTATGATTAGTCTTAAGTTGGTAAATGGTTCTTCTGCTGGCATTCTGCCTATTCAAGTTAATAGTAGAAATGTTATTCTGAGGAGTCATGTGGTTAATTTTAGATTGGGGCGATGATTTCTTGTTTTTATATTTTTTTGTTTTAGTATAATAATAAAATATAAAATGGCGATTCTTCTTATAAGGGTTAATATGCCTCCTAGTTTATTTGGGATAGATCGTAGTATAGAGTATGCAAATAGAAAGTATCATTCTGGTTGTATGTGTGTGGGGGTTATTAGGGGGTTTGCTTTTATAAAATTTTCTGGGTCTCTTAAAGTATAGGGTATGTGTGTGATAATAAAGAAAATTATTGTTCTTATAATTATTGTTGTTTGTAAGTCTTTGGTTGTTAAGTAATGGTGGAAAGGTAATTGGTCAATTTCTCTTTGATTTCCTGTTGGGTTGGAGTGATTTTCTGTGTGTAGTGCAATAATGTGTATAAAGATAAGTCCTGTTAATATGAATGGGAATAGGTAGTGTAGTCTATAGAATCGATTTAGTGTGGAGTTTGATACTCTAAATCTACCTCATATTCAGAGTATTACATCGTTACCTATGTAAGGAATAGCAGAAAATAAGTTGGTTATTACGGTTGCAGCTCAGAAAGACATTTGTCCTCATGGTAATACATAGCCTACGAAAGCTGTTATAATCATTGTTAGATAGATTGTAATTCCTATTAGTCATGTTATTTTATTGTTTCATGTGTTGTGGTATATATTTCGTCCTATATGTAAGTATACACATAGAAAGAATATTGATGCTCTGTTTGTGTGTAAGTTACGTAATATGAAACCTGAAGAAATGTTACGTTCTATGTGTGCTATTCTGTTAAAGGAATGTATTATTTCTGGGCAGTAGTGCATGGCTAATAATATTCCTGTTAATATTTGAATTATGAGGCAAAATCTTAATAGGGAGCCAAAATTTCAATAGTAATTGATATTAGTTGGTAGAGGCAGGTCTGTTAGTATTTTTGATAAGAAATTTAATATAAAATGTTTTTTTCGTTTGGGTGTTCAAGTATTGTTATACGCCATAATTGGCTGGAAAGAGTTATTTTTCTTATTGTTTCGTTTACAGCAAAATATTTTATGTTAAATTATCTGGCCCTTGACTCTATAGATTTATTTTAATAAATATTTTTTTAATTAACAGTTAAAGGCTTTAATTTAAGCTACTATCGAGTTAGAAAAGTATTGTCTTTTTACATTGTTATATTATCAGTATAGTGTTTTTATTTAAACTATTTTCTGGTATCAATAGTAGAGTTGTTGTCTACATATATAAGTTTTAAATTTATTGTGTTTTTCACTATATTGATGTGTTGAACAATATAGAATGATTATGATTCTTGGAATTAGGGTGGTTAATGTTAGTCTTAAAGGTAGAAATCTTTTTCATATGAGGTACATTAATTGGTCGTATCGGGTACGGGGATAGGTGGCTCGTGCTCATATGAATATGTATGTTATAATTATGATTTTTATTCTTAGTATAAGGGGGTTGTTGAGTGTAGCTATTATAGTTCTTCCTAAGAATAGTATTCTAATAATTGCTCTCATTAATAGAATATTAGCGTATTCTGCTAGAAATAGTAGTGTGAATAATGTAGCAGAATATTCTACGTTGAAGCCTGAGACTAATTCTGATTCTCTTTCTGTTAAATCAAAAGGTGTTCGGTTAGTTTCTGCCAGTCTTCTTATTAATAACATGGTGAAGGCCGGAAATAGTGGTAATATATATCAACAGTATTTTTGTCTTTCTGTTATAGTTCTTAGGTTAAGTCTTCTGGATAAATATATAGTTGATAATATTATTAATCCTATTGTTATTTCATATCTTATCATTTGTGCTGTTGCTCGTATAGATCCTAGTAGGCTGTATTTGTTATTCCTTGCTCAACCTGTTAGTAGAATGGTGTAAATTCTTAGTGAAGATAGTGCTAATATAATTAATATTCTTATTCTAGAGTCTCTTTGTGGAGAGTTGTTGTGAATTGGGATTAGTGATCATGCGGTGAATGCGAGTCTTATAGATATTATGGGGGATAGATTGAATAATGTGTGGTTTGTTTTATTTGGTTTGATATTTTCTTTTATAATTAATTTTATGGCATCAGCTATTGGTTGGAGTAAACCAAATATTCCTACAATGTTGGGGCCTTTTCGAGATTGTGTATGTCCTAATATTTTTCGTTCTATTAGGGTTAAATAGGCTACTGTTAGTAATATGGGGAGTAGTGTTATTGTGGCTTGTGAGATGTAGGTTAGCATTTAATTTAGACGATAGTAATTGGATTTACAGTTTTCAATTTTGCAAATTGATGCATTAGATGTATTATGCTTTATAGTCTGTCCTAGACAGGATTTGAACCTGTAGCTTTCATTTTTTCAAAATGTTACTCTAAATTGAGTTTCTTGGACTTGTGCCCATATATTGAAAATCTTGTATAAAATAAAATTATGGTAAGTATATGTTTGTGAATATTGTTTGTTTGTATTAAGGTTATGAATTGTCTATTTTTAATAATTTTATTTATGGTGTTTGTATTTATAATTTTTTCTATTATTCCTTTATCTATATTTTTGTATGTTTGTTTGTATGCGATATATAAAAAAGTTTCTGCTATTATATTGTTATATAAGGTATTAAAATTTCAGGCGTTTCTAGTAAAGTTTTTTCAAGTTATATTTATAGAATTTTTTGTATAGGTGGTTGTGTGTGTGTGTGAATAAAGTCATATAATGGTTATTGCGGTTAATATTCTAAATATTAGGGGGAGTATAATGATTTTTTTTGGTGTAATTTGGTGTTGTTGTTGTGTTATGATTGTGTAAGAGATGTATCCAGTTCTTATTCTCATAAGTGTTAATAGGATTATGGTGAGATTCATTAAATTGTTTTTTTCTCTTTTGTTTTTATTTTTAGTTGTTAAGTAATATTGGGGATTTTTTAAAAATGAAAAATATATTAGTCGGGAGGAATATAGGGCTGTTAATCTGACAGTAATTAGGGCTAGTCAATATAGTATTCTATTTTTATAGGCTCTTTCTATTATTTGATCTTTTGAGAAGTATGCAGTTAAAAATGGGGTGCCTGTGATTGTTAGTGAGGCAGTAATTAGTCCTATATATGTTAGAGGTGTTTGTTTTATAAGTCTTCCTAGTTTTCGAATGTCTTGCTCGTTTTTTACTGTGTGAATTGTTATTCCAGCTCCCAGGAATAATAGTCTTTTAAAAAATGCGTGGTTAATTAGGTGTAGGAGTCCGATTGAATATTTTGAGATGCCTATTGCTAGTGCCATGTATCCTAGTTGTCTGCAAGTAGAATATGCGATTATTCGTTTAATATCATTTTGTCTAGATCCTGTTGTGGCTGCAAAGAAGGCAGTGATGGCGCCTGTTCAAGCTGTTATAATTAATCTAATTTTTCTTTCTTCTAAAAGTGATGAAGAGCGTATTAATAAGAAGATGCCTGCTGTTACCATAGTCGCTGCGTGAATGAGTGCTGAGATTGGTGTAGGGCCTTCCATTGCATCCGGTAATCATACGTGTAATCCTATTAATGATGATTTGCCTATAGCTGCTATTAATAATAGTAGGCAAATGTTGTTTAGTGTTTTTCTATAGTTTATATTTCTTTGAATGTATGTAAGATTTTCGAATTTTGTTCTTCTAAATCTTTTTATGATGATTATGGTTCTTATTAGTAGTGTGATGTCTCCTATTCGATTTATTATAATAGCTTTTATTCCTGATTTGTTGGCCTGTATTCGTGTATATCAAAAATTTATTAATAAGTAAGAGCAGATGCCAACTCCTTCTCATCCTACAAGAAGGAGTATAAAATTGTTTCTGCTTGTTAATATTATCATAAAGAATGTAAATAATGATAAGTATCTTATAAACCGGTGTTTGTGTGGGTCTTCTTTCATGTATTCAATGGAATAAATGTGTACTAGTAAAGAAATGGAGGTTATTATAAATAACATGCATCTTGATAGGGTGTCTATGTGAATTCCTATTCTACAATTTATGTGGTCAATTTTAATTCAACTTCATATTTTTGATTGGCAATGTGTGTCGTTTACAGTACATTCGTAGAGTATGAGTATTCTATTTATTCATGAAAATAGAATTATTATACAAGCTATTGTTTGTATAGTTTCTTTTTTTATCTTTTTATTATTTATGAATGTTATTATAAATCTTGTTAAAGGGTATAATATAGCGAGTAGGTACATTTATTATAGTTGTTACAGCTGTTCATGCAGGTATTAGTAGTAGTTGTGGGTGTGTTAATATTCTTAAGCTAGGGAATGTGATGTAAGCAATTATGTAGTGATTTTTAACTGTTTTTCTTCTTTTTATCTGGTCTCTTCTTCATATATTTTTAAAGTATCTGAAGATAATTATGTATAGATAGTATGCAGTTCTGGGGATATTAGTAGTAAGAATTCAAGTTGAAGTTAAAATTAGTTGTTGTTTTATAGTTCTTGTTATGATTAGTCATTTTCTTAAGAATCCTGGAAATGGAGGGAGTCCTGAGAGTGATAATAGTAGAATTGATAATATTATTTTGTTTTTTTTGTTGTATTTATCGTTTTGGAATGTTTCTCTTATTAGTTGTTTATTTTTATGGGTGTAGTTTAAGATTATTATGATTAGACTTAATGTGATTGAGTATATTATTGTATGTGTGATTCTTGCTTGTATTCTTGGAAGGCTGTATACATGTAATCCTAAAATTATTATGCCTATGTTATTAATTCTGCTATATGCTAATAATCGTTTTATTTTTTTTTGGTTTATAGCTCCTATAGCTCCTATGGTAGTAGAGAGTATGCCACATATGAGTAACAAATTTTTATTTGTTTCAAGAGTTAGTAAAGTTCTTATAATAGCAATTTTTGGAATTAATATGATTATAGGTAGGTTTCTGGTTTTGGTGCCTTCGTAGATATCAGTTATTCATATATGGAATGGTGCTCTTCCTAATTTGAATAATATTATTGTTAAGATTAAATTATTATTATTTCTTAGAAGTGTTTTTAATATGATTGTATAGTTTCTTTGGTGGTATCTGGTGAATAATATCCCAGTTATTAGAATGGTTGAAGAAATAGTTCTTAGAATTAAATATTTTATTCTTGCTTCTTTTCTTTGAGCATTTTTGTTGTTGAATCTTATTAATAATAGTGTTGTTATTGTGAGTAATTCAATTGTGATATATAGAATTACTCAGTTTTTAAAGGTGGTGAGTAATATTGAGGCTATAATTAGTCTTCAGATTATAATTTTATGTGTTATATCTTTTTCGTTTGTGATTTTTAGTAAAAATAATCCAACTAAATAGTATTCATGTTTGTATAAAATATGTTCAGGTGTTGGTGAATAATAATTGTGTGTTGTTATATGTGATGATTATTATTCTTATTGTTCTTATTATTAGGCTAGTTAGTATTATCATTAATTTTTTTTTTGTAAGTAGATTTATGGAGATTATTAGTAAGAGTAGTTCTTGTAAGTTCATTTATTTTATTTTGTAAAAAAATGTTTTTTGTTAAGTTGTTATTTTTGTGTGTGGATATGGGAGGGGGTGTTTTTATAGTAAATGTTAGGAATAGTCTTAGTTGTTTTTTTTTGTGTATATTAGCTTCCTCATCAGTATATGCATGTGTATAAAAATAATCATACTACATCTACGAAATGTCAGTATCAGGCTCTGGTTTCAAATCCTATATGGTGATTTGTTGTAAAGTGATTAAAGTTTAATCGAATGCGACAAATCATTAAGTAGGTTGTTCCTATGATTACATGGGCTCCGTGGAATCCTGTAGCCACGAAAAAAGTTGAGCCGTAAATGGAATCTGAGATGGTGAAAGAGGAATTGAGATATTCTATTATTTGTAAGTATGTGAAAAAGATGCCTAATGTTATAGTTCATGTTAGGGCTTTTTTGGAATTTCTTTTCTTATTTGTTATTAATGAATGATGAGTTCATGTTATAGTTATTCCTGAACTTAGTAGTGTAAGGGTGTTTAGTAGGGGAATGGCGGAGGGATCTAGTGCTTCTATACCTTCAGGAGGTCATTTGCTACCTATTTCTATTGTTGGTGTTAGTCTTCTATGGAAGAATGCTCAAAAAAATGAGAAAAAAAATAATATTTCAGATGTTATAAATAGAATCATTCCTTGTTTTAAGCCTGTTTGTACTTTTATGGTATGGAGTCCTTGAAAAGAAGATTCTCGTATTATATCTCGTCATCATGCAATCATTATGAGAGTAGTTATAAAAAATCCGATTAGTAGTATAAAATTTTGTGAGTAGTGGAAATATATTACACTGCCACTAGTGAGAAAAAGGGCTCTGCAACCTCCTATGATGGGTCACGGTCTTGCTTCTACGAGATGATAGGGGTGATATTTTTTCATTTAGTGTAATTTTATGGTGTCTGATAAGTATATTGTTGTTAGTAGTGTAAATACATAGGCCTGTATTAGTGCTACCATTATTTCTAATATACAAATAAGACAGAGGGCTGAGATAGGTATTAGTCTGAATAGATAGTGACTTGTTAATAATCTATTTATAGCGAATTTTGATAGGATGGTTAGTAATAGGTGTCCAGCAGATATATTAGCTGCAAGGCGAATTCCTAATGATACAGCGCGTGTAGCGTATCTGATTGATTCAATTAGTACTAAAAATGGAGTTAGTATTAAAGGGCAACCTTGAGGGGTTAAAATTCTTAGGAGTTGTCTTTTATGTTTTTTTATGGCTCTTAATGTTCTTTTTATTATAATTGTTAATGAGAGTCTAAATGTGATTATTATATGAGAAGTGGTAGTAAATACATATGGTAGTAATCCAATTAAATTTATTGTTGTAAATATTGTAAATATTCTAAATATTAGGGGGTTGTATGTTAATTGTTTTGGTTGTATGTGTTCATGAGTTAGGCTATTGGTAGTGGTGAATAGTATATGTGAGATTATGGAGTTTCGATTAGGTAATATTTTTTGTCTTTTATTTATGGTTGTTATAAATAGTATTATGAGCATTAATGTTAGTGTTAGATTTCTTATTCTAATTATTCTTTCTCTTAATTTTATGTATAGTATTTTTTTTAAATTGAATTGATCGAAGTAAGAGGCATTCATTTATTTTTAACCACGGAGTAGTCTTAACGATTTTATGGAAATTGTGCCCCGAGTTCGATAAAATGTTATTAGTATTCTAAGTCCTATAGCAGTTTCTGCAGCTGCTATAGTTAGAATTTGTAATATTATGAAGGTTCTGAGGGTTAATAGTAATTTATATGTGTATGTTCTGAGTATTAGGCATAGGGCTAGTAATATTATTTCTATTGTAATAAGTAAAATTACTAGGTTTCGAAAATTTATTAGTATACTATATATACTTATTAATATTATTAGTGTGCTGGTAGTTGAGATTAATTCGTGTGTCATGTTTAGATAGTAGGATTAGCCTACAGTGGATTGATTCTAAGTCAATTGTGTTTTTTTCACCATATCTATTTTTTCTGAAAAAACTAGGTTTTACTAGTATTGTAAGATTTGAAGTCTTCTAATTTTAATTAATTTATTTTTCATGTATTTTTATATTTAATTATTCTCATTCTAGACCCTCTTTTATTCATTCATATATAAATCCTAATGTGAGGATTGTTAGAAATAGTATTATTGTTATAAATCTAATTCATTTCATTTCTTTAGTTGTTGTGGCCCATGGAAAAATATAAGATATTTCTAAGTCAAATATAAGAAATAAAACTCCAATTAAGAAGAATTTTATGGAGAACGGTAGTCGTGGGGTTTTTAAGGGGTCAAAGCCACATTCATAAATTGAAATTTTTTCTGCTTCTAGGTTATTTTTTCTGATTAGGGTGGATATAGTTAGTAGGATTGTAGCAAAACTGGTTCTTATTATTAATAGTATTATTATTGGAATATATTCTTCTAGTTGCATAGTTTAAGGTAGTAGAGAGAGTCTACAATGTTAGATTAAAAGTCTTGTATTATAATTTAATTATGCCTTATAGATTATGTGTTAATATTGGATAGATTTGTTTCTATATTTTTAAGTTCGAAGTTTAGTGTTTTATTATTTAAACTACCAGTATTAAAGAACAAGAGTTTTCTTGTATTATTTCTTCCCAGGAGAAATGATTTTTTTAATCTATCTTTAGTGTATTGGATTTGTGGAATTTATAGGTATTATTTATCTATATTTATAATTAGCAATATTATGGTTTTTTTTAAACTAAAATCCCGTTTTTAATTAATTTATAATTCTTTTTATCTGGTCTCTTCTTCATATATTTTATTATTTAGGTAGAGGGGTCGAGTTTTTAGTTAGTTTTGTGTGTGTATAAAATATCTGTAGCTTTTTAGATTGGTGGATTCTATTACTATAGGCATAAAGGAGTGATTTGCTCCACATAGTTCTGAACATTGTCCGTAAAATATTCCTGGACGAGATGTTAGGAAATTTACTTGGTTTAATCGACCTGGGATTGCATCAGCTTTTATTCCTAAAGAAGGGATGGTAAATGAATGTAGAACGTCTGCGGCTGTTATTAATATTCGAATGTTGGTATTTATGGGTATTATTAATCGATTGTCGACTTCTAGTAGGCGATTGTTTCCTGTTATTAATTCTTCAGTAGGTATCATATAAGAGGCAAATTCAATTTTTTTATTTTCATAGTCTGAGTATTCATATGATCAGTATCATTGATTCCCTATACATTTTATTGTTAATTCGGGTTCTATAGTTTCGTCAGTAGCGTATAGTAGTTTTAAAGAAGGGTATGCAATTATAGCTAGTATAATTGCAGGTAAAGTAGTTCATACAATTTCTAGTCTAGTGTTTTCATTCATGTTTCGTCAATATGTAGTATGTGTTGTTGTTTTTATAAGTAGTCAAAGTATAAATGTAAGAATGGTTAATAATATGAACATGGTGTAGTCGTGTAGTATAATTATTTGTTCCATTATTGGGGAAGCAGGATCTTGAAAGTTAAGTTGTTTATTTTCTGGCAGATCTTTGGAAATTAGTGTGTTGTGCAGTAGTAGGGGCATTTAATTGTTCGAAAAGTAAAAGGATTGCACTTATTATCAATAATTTAGAATATTATTTGCTTGTTAAGTTAGCTAACTTTTCTTCTTTGAAGGGTCGAAAAGAAAGGAGATGTATTCCTTATAGGAGAGCTTTCAAGGCAATTGCATACATTATGCTATCTTTTCTGTTGTTATGTTATGTTTAGAGGATTAAGTTTTATAAACTTTATTATCTTTTTCGTGGAATTACTATGGGGCGGTAGATATTTTCCTTTCGTACTTATATCAAATCTCTGTTTTTTGACGGTAGATAGAATCTGACCTGAGTTGCCTCGGTCTGAACTCAAATCATGGGCTATTTTAATGGAAGGACAGTCCAACCTTTAAATGTGGTTTCATTTTGGGATATAGCAATTCAACATCGAGGTCGCAAACATCGTTTGGATGGTTCTCTTGAAACGATATGACGCTGTTATCCCTAAGGAACTTTTATTATATTATCATTAATTTTTTTTTTAATGGGTCTTATCTTTATATTATTTTCATGTTTTTTTTTTATTGATTGGTTAATCTTAGTTACTTTTTTAAAGATCGTTGCCCCAACGAAACTTAGAATTTAGGAATGGTGTTTTTATTTAAACTTTAGGTAAAGTTCTTAGGGTCTTATCGTCTTGCCGTCTTAGTATGGATTTACACACACATTCTATTTTAAATTTTATGGTCTTGAGACAGTAAGATCTTCGTTTTACCTTCATTCTATCCTATAATTAGTAGGCGATTTATTGTGCTACCTTTGTACGGTCAGGTGTTACCGCAGCTATTTAATTATTTTTAGTGGTTATTGTTTAATCATTGAGCAGGCATCACTAATAATAATTTTTTCTATTAGCTATGTTTTTGGTAAACAGTCGAGTTCTTTTTTTGCCGAGTTCCTTAAGATTTTTTTTATTATGGGTTGTCCTACCGGAGTTGGATTAAAGAACGGTTTTTATATTATTTTTTTATGTGTTAAATTTCTTTTTTGTTTTTAAAGTCCGATTATTTTTCTTGGGGTGTGTGTGGATTTATTAGTGCTTAAATTATTATTTTTATTCGAATATCTTTTTTTATGAACCTAATCTATAATGATTGTTTTATTTATTTTTTATTGTCATAATTTTTTTAATAAACTGTTACGTTTTTGTTAGAAGGTGACTGTTTTTAGGTCTACTTTTATTATTTAAGAAAATATTTTTATATTTTGAATTTAGGTTATGGCTGTTTTCATTTTAACTAATTATCTTTTCACAATTAGTTTGTCTTTATAGAAGTATCAGAACTTTTTTTATGGTGGTTGTACTTTCTGATTTTTTATACTTAAATATATTTCTTCGAAAACCAGTTATTTCCTTGTGCGGTTAACTTTTTGTTTCTAGTCATAAATTATTTAAAAATATTGCAACATTTAATAATTTGTTCTTTTTTCTATTTATGATTAGATCACAAGGTTTCGGGTTTTATAAATTTTTTATTTTTTATTTTATTTTTATTTATTTGTATAAATTTATTTATAATTTTTCTTATAAGCTCCTGATGCAAAAGGAATAATATTGATTGTTTATAATATATTCTAGATTAGGGAATTTATAGTGTTTGTTCTTTCCTTTTCAGTACTTTTGATGTAAAAGTCTTGTGCTTTTTTTAGATTTTGTCTGTGTTAAAATAATTTTATTGTTTATGTGTGTGGTTTTCATTCTCTATTACTGGCCATTTATTTTTATTTTATGTAAATGATTTTTTTTTGTGTGTGTGGTGTATGTTTATTTTTATGGGAGACTTTAGAGTCTATCTAGGATAAAATTTGTGGTGTGTGGTTTAAATTATTTTTAGCCGCATCTTCAGATACGGCTACCTTGTTACGACTTATTCTTAATTGTTTTTTGTTTAGGGGGGTTAATGGTAAATTGTTTATGTTTATTTTTTTAGCATAGGCTGTGTGTGTTCTTGAGAATTGACGGGCGGTATGTAGCAGTTTTTTGTATAGTTTCATTATTTTTTTATTAGAAATAATTACTTTCGGGTGCTCCTTGTATGTTTTCATGGTGTTGGTACTATTATTTAAGTTAATAGTTTGTAGTGCTTACTAGCCCTAAATATGAAGAGGGTGATGACCGATGTGTGGCTTATGTAGTGATTTTATTGTTTTTATAAAAGTAATATGTGGTGATATCCTACTTGTTATTTTTAGGTAAGGTTTTCGTGTAATTTCGAATTAAAGTATACGCTTCCTCGAATTTTTTCTCTCTCTCAAATTTATTAAGTTTCTGTCTTGCGAGCATACTTTTTTCATATATTTTTTATGGCATGGGCTACAAGGGTATCTAATCCTTTTTGTTCTCTATGCTTTGGTGTATTAGAATTTTATTGTTTTAGAGGGTGGTGGGGTTGAGTTATTATTTTTATATTTTACTATTTTATTTTTAGTTGTTGTTCAGTCTTCTATTATTTGTTTATTATTCTTTCTTACATGTTTAAATTTGAAAATTAGTACAGAATGTTTAGCCGCGGCTGCTGGCACATTCTTTGCTTGTCCTTTTTTTATTTAATTGATGCTGTGTCATGTTTTTACATATTGCACAATATTAAGTGTTGCCTTTTAAAATGTGATCTAATTGATAGTTTTCATGCAAATTAATTGTGATACTATTGTTATTTTTCTTTTTATTTATAGGATAATTTTATTTTTCACTTGTTTACTATTTAGTTGGCATGTACATCTATAATTTATATTTTCTTTTTCCTCTTAAATTCATAGGGTTAGAAATGCAGGTGGTGATTTTGCAGTACGGAGATCAAGGCTCAGGGTCTTTCTGTTAGACTAATTTCTAGTTTAGTGGAGTGTTAGCCACAATTTAAGTTCATGAGACTTGTGTTTTTATTTAAACTATAAAGATTATCATTAGTTTGAGAGAGGGGATTGGGTTTGGAATTTTATTTGTTCAAAAAAGGAGGTGGGCTCCTATTTGTTGTGTTGTAGGAACAAGATTTTTATTAAATTATTTTTGATTTCTATATGTGTGTTATATGCCATATAGAATTAAGAAGGCCATCATTAGACAAAAAAGTCCCATTGCTTCTGATATAGCGAATCCTAAGATAGCATATGTAAATAGTTGTTGTTTTAATTTAGGGTTTCGGGCGTATCCAATTATTAAGTTTCCAAATACTGTCCCTATTCCTGCTCCCCTTCCTGCTACTCCTATTGTAGCAGCTCCTGCTCCTATAAGTTTAGCACAGAATATTAAATTTTGATTGTTCATGTTATGTTTTAAATTGACTTTATGGTGTTATTATTTGTGTGTTGTGTATTTATATTAGTGTTATTATAAGAATTAAGAAGAGTTTAGCTTCTATAAGCTTAGATGACAATTAGCTTTTTAATTAATTTATAATTCTTTTTATCTGGTCTCTTCTTCATATATTTTATTATTTAGGTAGAGGGGTCGAGTTTTTAGTTAGTTTTTATTCTTTTTATAGTTTTATATTGTTTGTTAATTAAGTAGTGTAATTTTGTCCTTCATATCAATAATATAGTTAGAGAGAATCAAAATGTAATCAGTCTATGGAGGTATGTGGTTGTATCTAGATGAGGCATGTCTTATCACAGGTAGTGTCTGTGTGTTATAATTACAAGTTATATATTTTTATTTTAAATTAGATAAGAGTTGTAAAAGTTTTCTGGTATAGGGCAGTTCTATAAATGTATGATTTTCTGGTGGATTATCTTGCATTCATTCTAATCTTGGTGAGTTCAGTGAGTTGTCGTCTCATGCTATGAATTGTTTTTTTTTGTAAATGGAATCAATAATAATGATTAGAAATACTAGGGCTCTTGTAGTAGATATGATGGATCCTATTGATCTTAGAGTATTTCATGTTATAAATCTATCGTGAAAGTCTGAATATCGTCGGGGGAATCCTGCTAGTCCTAAAAAGTGTTGTGGGAAGAAGGTTAGATTAACTCCAATAAATGTGCTTCAAAAATGAATTTTTCTGTAGAGTTCATTTAGACTTAGGCCTGTTATTTTTCTGTATCAAAAATATATGGCAGCAAATATTCCAAATACAGCTCCCATTGATAATACGTAGTGGAAGTGTGCTACTACGTAATATGTGTCGTGTATTATTAAGTCAATAGATGCTCTAGCGCATATTATTCCTGTTAATCCTCCTATAGTAAATAAAAATATGAATCCAATTACTCATAGCATTGGAGTTTCTATTCGTATAGTTCCGGCTGCTATTGTGGCTATTCAGCTAAATATTTTTATTCCTGTAGGTATAGCTATTATCATTGTGGCTGCAGAGAAGTATGCGCGAGTATCAACATCCATTCCTATTGTAAACATGTGGTGTGCTCATACTATAAATCCTAAAAATCCTATTGATGCCATAGCGTAAATCATTCCTATATAGCCAAATATTTGTTTTTTTCCTGTTAAGTAGGGGATTATATGAGATATAATGCCAAAGGCAGGTATTACTAATATATATACTTCTGGATGTCCAAAGAATCAAAATAAGTGTTGAAATAAAATAGGGTCGCCTCCTCCAGCAGGATCAAAGAAAGTAGTATTAAAATTTCGGTCAGTAAGTAGCATTGTTATTCCTCCTGCAAGTACAGGAAGCGCTAAAACTAGTAGAAAAGCTGTAAAAAAAATTGCTCAGATAAAAAGGGGTATACGATATGCTGTTATTCCTCTGGTTCGCATATTTATGATAGTTGTTAAGAAATTTATAGAGCTTAGAATTGATGATATTCCTGCGAGATGTAATCTGAATATTACTAAGTCTACTCCTCTCCCTGAGTGTGCTTGTATATTTGATAGAGGGGGGTATAGTGTTCATCCTGTTCCTACACCATTTTCTATAAAACTAGAGGAAAGTAATAGAAATAGGGATGGTGGAAGAAGTCAAAATCTTATGTTATTTAATCGTGGAAATGCCATATCGGGGGCTCCAATACATAGAGGTATAAATCAATTGCCAAATCCGCCAATTAAAACTGGCATAATGAAAAAAAATATCATAATTAATGCATGGGCAGTTACTATAACATTATATGTGTGGTCATTTTCTAATAGGGTGCCTATTTGAGAGAGTTCTAATCGTATTAGTATCCTTAAAGAAGTTCCTATAAAAGCTGCAAAAATACCAAAAATTAGATATAGAGTGCCTATATCTTTGTGATTAGTTGAGTATAGTCATCGGGTGATCAT